AAAATAATATCTAATAAATAGAAAATCGAATAGTAGATAATCATTTATGAAAGAAACGGAATACATTCTTTGAATAATCAAGATTCGTAATCAATCCTTGTCTTGTTTGTTGGATTAGGTCTAACTTTCTTAACCAACCTGCAAGCATGGAATTTTACGAGATGAAATAGGGAAAGACAGAAGATAGAACTTAAAAGAAAAAGATAATTGAGGTAACTCGTCTTCGAATCAACTTTGTTTGGGGTTCAAAAATGAATAAATAAAAATAAAGTAAATTCAAGGAAGAGCTTTCCCTTTTTCAGGGGGCCTCTGGGAGTCGTAGAATGGTTTTCTTCTCCTCTTATTCCATATGGAATACAATGAGTTAAAATAAGAAGGAATAGGGGACGACCATTTGCTCCAAAAAGAGGATTAAATCCTATTGAAAAAGAAATAATCTGAAATAGAAAGAACTTTTTTCAAATTCCATTTTCATTTTTCAATGGGTTTAGATGATCCAGTTCTTAATATTATTACTTTACTTAACTCACAGATTCCACAATAAATCTCTTGATTCGGAATTAGGGACTTATGTCCCATCTGATGAATCGATTTTCTTTTACACTTCTGTATCTCGCTCTATCTTGTTTTTTAGTATTATCTAAAATAACCGATGAATTATGAATTTTCCATAACTTAGGTAAGTGCTTTACCAACATATGTAGTGTAGGAAAAAAATGGAATTTAACCCCTTCATGCTTACTATAACTAGTTATTTCGGTTTTCTACTGGCTGCTTTAACTATAACCCCAGCTCTATTTATTGGCTTGAACAAGATACGTCTTATTTGAAATGATTTTTTGAATGAATAAGTCAGAAAATACGAATCTTTCCTTTAGGTTCCCGGTATTATAGGACTCTTTTCCACACTAATTACCAATTCTTTTCTTGGTCATTGAGATTCGTGGATAATTTAGACTATTATTTAGAGATAGATCGTACCTCTTTTTTTATTCCCTCGAACAAATCGAAATGATTGAAGTTTTTCTATTTGGAATCGTCTTAGGCCTAATTCCTATTACTTTAGCAGGATTATTCGTGACTGCGTATTTGCAATACAGGCGTGGGGATCAGTTGGATCTTTGATTGAGTAATATTTATTTTTTGATTGACCTCCTCCAGACCAGAGAGGGGGTCAAATTGGGGTTGTAATTCGACTTTGTTTTTTTAAGTTATTTTAATCTGTTTCGACATAAGATAGATGGAATCACGCTCTGTAGGATTTGAACCTACGACATCGGGTTTTGGAGACCCGCGTTCTACCAAACTGAACTAAGAGCGCTTTCAAAAAGAAAATACTTTTCTACTCCTAACGTGTCTCACGTACGTGTAGTATCCACAAATTCAAGTTATATCCCGATCTCCCCGCTACTGCCCATAAAGAAGAGAGAAGTAATAGGTAGGGATGACAGGATTTGAACCTGTGACATTTTGTACCCAAAACAAACGCGCTACCAAGCTGCGCTACATCCCTTTTCCAAATTGTTGTACAATGCCATTGTACACAATTCCTTTCTTGTTTTCCACATCGTAATTTTCTTCTATTTCTCTATCTATATAGAACTTTCTTGTCATTTCTTGTTTTTGGTCTCATATAATCAAGGAAGGGTATATATCTAAAATCCAGTTGAATTTCAACTATAAAAGAAAGATTACTATTCCTTAGTAATGTATAGGAAGAAGGGGTCATCTTTTTCTTTTTTAGGGATAGGCAAATCTCGTCTATATGGTTCATTCTATATATATAGAATATTTATTCTGTTTTTTAGTTAGGAATCTCGCCTAAAGAAATACAAACGATCTTGGGCAAGAGTATCTGATCATATATGTATTCCAATAAGGAAGGAGGATTTTCAATGCGGGATATAAAAACATACCTCTCTGTAGCACCCGTGCTAAGTACTCTATGGTTTGGGGCTTTAGCAGGTTTATTGATAGAAATTAATCGTTTATTCCCAGATGCTTTGTCATTCCCTTTTTTTTAATTCTAGTTATTCCTGTGCGAGATATAGAATTCTTCGTGACATGCCGAAAATTTTTCTTCAATCCTTTTTTAGTATACGAAGCAAAAAGAAAGAAAAGATGGATTGGGTTGAACCTAAGAGTCATGAAAAATTTGGTAAATCTCATTTTGGAAGAAAACATAAATTTAATTAAAAGCCGTATCCAAGCTAAGTCAGGCCTCACAAATCCGAGCATAGAAAGAGGCTAGATCCAGGCTTGCTAAGGATTTCGAAGCTAAATCCTTGCTAATTCGACAAGGATTGTATTCTTTAATTATTTCTTCATTTTTTATTACTTAATTTACAAATTTCAAAAATTTTGTATTCTATTGGATTTTATTCTTCTTTTTCGGATCCAATTCCAATATAGAAGAATAAAAGAACAGGTATAAGAATTAAGTTAAGTCGATCCAAAAAGGAGGTTCATGGGCAAGGGCAAAGATGTTAGAATCAGAGTGATTTTGGAATGTATCAGTTGTGTTCGAAAGGGTACCAATAAGGAATCGACGGGGATTTCTAGATATAGTACTCAAAAGAATCGCCACAATACACCCGGACAATTAGAATTAAGAAAATTTTGTCGTTATTGCCACAAGCATACGACTCATAATGAAATAAAGAAATAGGAGAATCGTATTTTTGATTTTTCTAAATCTAAAGAACAGAAAGAGTAAGAACTTCTTATTTTCTTATTTAATATATAGAACATAGATAAAATACAAAATACAAATCATCTGATTTTAGGTAGATATTATTTCATATGTATAGAGGTTTTTTTATATATAGTATATGACTGAAATAATATATGGACCAAAGAAAGACTACTTCTTCTGGATCCAAAATTAATAAAATAAAGAAATCCATTTTTTTTTTTCAAATTTTTAAATAAGGAATAAATCATGTATATATCTAAACAACCTTTTCGTAAATCCAAACAAACTTTTCATAAATCCAAGCAACCTTTTCGTAAATTCAAACAACCTTTTCGTAAATCCAAACAAACTTTTCGTAGGCGTTCCCGAATTGGTCCGGGGGATCGAATTGATTATAGAAACATGAGTTTAATTAATCGATTTATTAGTGAACAAGGAAAAATATTATCCAGACGAATAAATAGATTAACCTTGAAACAACAAAGATTAATTACTCTTGCTATAAAACAGGCTCGTATTTTATCTTTCTTACCATTTCGTAACTATGAGAATGAGAAGCAATTTCAAGCCCAGTCAATTTCAATAATTACTGGTCCTAGACACAGAAAAAATAGACATATTCCTCAATTAACACAAAAGTTCAATTCCAATCGAAATTTAAGAAACTCCAACCAGAATTTAAGAAACAACAATCGGAGCTTAAGTTCCGATTGTTGATGTTTTATTCAAAAGGGTCAGACTCATATATAAATAAAGTAATCCAGTTTAGATTCTTGTGTTTGTTCTAAGAAAAGAAAGAAAAATGGGAAAAAAGAAATAGTTTTTTTATTTATTGCAACATGCTTGTTGATTCCTACCACTTAATCTTAATTTATTGTATCTTCCCGGAGTTCCCTCTCCGGGAATTTGGTTTTAATTATTCCTGTATATTACTTTTTTATCCTTTTAATTGATGGTCTTTATTTTATTGGAAATCGTGTAAAGATTATTTGGATTTAATACAGCTACTTGTGCAAGCATTTTACGATTAAGAATCAATTCCTTTTTGTACAGATTGTGTATTAATTTACTATAACTATCGAATACTTTATATATGCGTGTTGCTGCGTTTATCCGAGTGATCCACAAACGACGAAAATCCCTCTTTTGCCTGCCTCTATCTCGATGAGAAGAAACAAAAGCTCTTCTTACTTGTTGAGTAATCATTCGATTAAGTCTTAAATGAGCCCCTCTAAAGTTTGAGGCAAATGAACGCATTTTTGTTCGTCGTCTCCGAGCTATATATCCTCGCGGAACTCTGGTCATTGAATCAAATTAACCTTAATGAATAACTAATGATTTCTCTTCTTTTAACCGCTCTTTTTCCCATTAATAACAAAACGGATTATTCCGATATATAAAATATTAATTCCAATGGCTTTTGCTACTATAACCTTCCCAACCACGATTTTTTATTCTATCCCCTTCAGTTATTTCGTATAGAAATAACAAATTCTAACGATACTAAAAAAACAGTGGGTTCCATCGTTTCTATGGTTCCCTTTTAAACGGTGAGGCCCTCTCTATACACCGGAGCCCTTTCTTTTATCAAAAGATATTGTGAACTTGTATAATTCACATTCTTTGGCTCTACCTATCCATTATAGAGTAAATAGCTCTTTTCACAATAAATAAGAGTTATTCATACAGTGACGGTATTTAATTATGAAAGTTGGCTAAGTAGCTGACCCTTTAGTCCGTTCTTTTAAGATAAAGGAGCATAAGCCTTTTCTTTTTATTACTATTTCCTCCGCTTAATGGATAACCATTTGCTACCAATGGGGGGATTGCTTCTTCCAATGTAGATGATTGGATTTGCACCAAAGAAAACCATAAATTCCATATACCGTAGAAATCTAAGATAGAGCTTCTCTATCCTATTCATTGGTACCGATCATGGATACTTCCAAATTTGTCTTATTTGTTTGAACTCATGATCTGAACGAGTCGCACATACACCCTAGCACATGTTCCTCGACGCTGAGGACATCCCTTAAGCGCGGGCGTTTTTCTAGCATTTCGTATTGGCTGTCTTGCATTTCTAATAAGTTGTTTAACCGTTGGCATGTCGTATGTATATAGAAAAAAATGGATTGGTTTAGATCGATCTTAACCCGATGATTCATCATCATGAAGTATTTCTATTTTCTAAAAAATCGCATAAAACCCGAATTTAGGTTTGAAATAAATTTACAAGAAATTCAGCCACTACCAATCCTTAAACATTTCTGGAAACCATACTGGATCAGTATCGCAGTGCTCGTCAATCATTTCATCCCCTACAATATCGACAAGTCCATAAGCTTTGGCTTCGTCTGCTGACATAAAAACATCCCTTTCCATGTCTTCGGATACAACCCAAAAAGGCTTGCCTGTTCTTAGTGCATAAACCCTTGTGATCATTTCGCGAACTTTGTGTAACTCTTCCACTTCTAGTAAAAATTCTGGTGTCCTTGCCCGATAATAAGCACTAGCAGGTTGGTGAAGCATAATTCTAGCGTGAGGGAATGCTATACGCTTAGTAGGTTCTCCTCCAAGCAGAATGAAGGAGGCCATGGACGCGGCTATTCCGAGGCATATTGTATATATATCTGGTGTCACCGTTTGCATCGTATCAAAAATCGCCATTCCTGAGATTAGCCATCCCCCAGGGGAGTTTATAAACAAAAAAATATCGCTAATTCCATCTTCTATACTGAGATATACCATGAGACCTGTAATATGATTCGTGATCTCGCAACGAATCTCTTGACCTAAAAAAAGTGTCCTTTCTCGATACATAACATTGTATAAGTCAACCCAAGTCGCTTCTTCATCTCCGGGAATCCGGTAAGGTACTTTTGGAACACCAATGGGCATATTAGATTAATATTATTAAATTTAAGTAAGAAAACTACACTTTAATATGGAAACTTAAGAATGGAAGAGAAAGAAAGAATCTGCAGTTTATTATCTTCATTTTTTTTCTTATTCTATAAGAATACTATAGATTCTATTAATACATAGATTGAAATGATACATAGATTGAAAAATTATACATATAAGGAAGGTAAGACAGATTGAATAAAGAAAAAGGAATCTGTGATTCGAATGATAAACAAAGAGGGGTTAGGGATCTATTCTTCGTTTTTTGAAATAGCCCAAGTTACCCATTGCATATTGGCACTTATCGAGTATAGAATAGATCTGCTTCTCTTTCTTCTTACAAACAGAATTGGCTTCTTATTTTTAATGGAATGAAATAAATATTCACGCTTTCTGACACAGAATCCCCTAAAAAGGTTAGGTACATAGGATATGGATAGTCTTTTCCAATGCGATAAAATAAAACGACATCGTGTCTATTTTTCTTTGCTAAAGGGGTATTTCCATGGGTTTGCCTTGGTATCGTGTTCATACTGTCGTATTGAATGATCCGGGTCGATTGCTTTCGGTGCATATAATGCATACAGCTCTAGTTTCTGGTTGGGCTGGCTCGATGGCTTTATACGAATTAGCGGTTTTTGATCCCTCTGATCCTGTTCTGGATCCAATGTGGAGACAGGGTATGTTCGTCATCCCCTTCATGACTCGTTTAGGAATAACCAATTCGTGGGGGGGTTGGAGTATTTCAGGAGGAACTATAACAAATCCGGGTATTTGGAGTTATGAAGGTGTGGCAGGTGCACATATTGTGTTTTCTGGCTTGTGTTTCTTGGCAGCTATCTGGCATTGGGTATATTGGGACCTAGAAATATTCTGTGATGAGCGGACGGGAAAACCCTCTTTGGATTTGCCCAAGATCTTTGGAATTCATTTATTTCTTGCAGGGGTGGCTTGTTTTGGCTTTGGTGCATTTCATGTAACCGGTTTGTATGGTCCTGGGATATGGGTATCCGATCCTTATGGACTAACTGGAAAAGTACAAGCTGTAAATCCTGCGTGGGGTGCAGAAGGTTTTGATCCTTTCGTTCCGGGAGGAATAGCTTCGCATCATATTGCTGCGGGTACATTGGGCATATTAGCGGGCCTATTCCATCTTAGTGTCCGCCCGCCTCAACGTCTATACAAAGGATTACGTATGGGCAATATTGAAACTGTACTTTCCAGTAGTATCGCTGCTGTTTTTTTTGCAGCTTTCGTAGTTGCCGGAACTATGTGGTATGGATCGGCAACTACCCCAATCGAATTATTTGGGCCTACTCGTTATCAGTGGGATCAGGGATACTTTCAGCAAGAAATATATCGAAGAGTTAGCGATGGGTTAGCCGAAAATCTTAGTTTATCAGAAGCTTGGTCTAAAATTCCCGAAAAATTAGCTTTTTATGATTATATTGGTAATAATCCGGCAAAGGGAGGATTATTCAGAGCAGGCTCAATGGACAATGGGGATGGAATAGCTGTTGGATGGTTAGGACATCCCGTCTTTAGAGATAAAGAAGGGCGCGAGCTTTTTGTACGTCGTATGCCTACTTTTTTTGAAACATTTCCGGTAGTTTTGGTAGATGAAGAGGGAATTGTGAGAGCAGACGTTCCTTTTAGAAGAGCAGAATCCAAATATAGCGTTGAACAAGTAGGCGTAACAGTGGAGTTCTATGGTGGCGAACTTAATGGAGTAAGTTATTCTGATCCTGCTACTGTAAAAAAATATGCGAGGCGTGCCCAATTAGGAGAAATTTTTGAATTAGATCGAGCTACTTTGAAATCAGATGGTGTTTTTCGGAGCAGTCCAAGGGGTTGGTTCACTTTTGGTCATGCTACTTTTGCTTTGCTCTTCTTTTTCGGACACATTTGGCATGGTGCTCGAACCTTATTCCGAGATGTTTTTGCTGGTATTGATCCAGACTTGGATGCTCAAGTGGAATTTGGAACATTCCAAAAAGTTGGGGATCCAACTACAAGGAGACAGACAGTCTGATACCGCATTGCTATGGTATTTTTCACCTCTCTTTTTTGATTTGACATGGGAAACATCTCCTGTCCTTTCTTTGACTCTTTTTCTTTTTTATATGGGAAATGATCCCAAATGACAAGTGAATAGGTGTGGAAGTTATAATTGTAAATAAACCACGATCGAATCTATGGAAGCATTGGTTTATACGTTCCTTTTAGTTTCGACTTTAGGGATAATTTTTTTCGCTATCTTCTTCCGAGAACCACCTAAGGTTCCGACTAAAAAATGAAATAATTTAATTGAAGTAAGAAGTCTCCCAGATGGGAGACTTCTTACTTCAATTAGTCCCCATGTTCTTCGAATGGATCTCTTAATTGTTGAGAGGGTTGCCCAAACGCGGTATATAAGGCATACCCAGTAAAGCTTACAAGTAAACCAGATATGGAGATGGCGACTAAAGTTGCTGTTTCCATTTTTCTAGAATTTCAAGATTACAATGGATCTATGAAAAGATCGTGTATTTACAACTACAACGGAATAGTATACAAAGTCAACACCAATGATTAAATAGAATTTATGGCTACACAAACCGTTGAAGATAGTTCTAGACCTAGGCCAAAACGAACTGGCGCAGGTAGTTTATTGAAACCCTTGAATTCGGAATATGGGAAAGTAGCTCCGGGTTGGGGGACTACTCCTTTTATGGGGGTTGCAATGGCTTTATTCGCGATATTCCTATCTATCATTTTAGAAATTTATAATTCTTCTGTTTTACTGGACGGAATTTTAATGAATTAGGTTTCTACTAACTAAAACTATGAAGTCATAGTTTTTCCATCCAAAAAAGGGCCTTTCTGCTTTAAGCTCCACATTTCTATACATTCTGGTAGTTCGACCGTGGATTTTTTTGTTTTGGTATCTCTGGAATATGAGTGTGTGACTTGTTAGAATTGATCCTATTGATAATACATAGAAAAGGCCTGTTCTCTCTATCAAGATGATTCTAATTCGTCGGATATTATATTATTTATTCTAGTATCTGGAACACGAAATACATAGAGTGGATCAAGAAAAAAAAAAATGGAACTATGATTCATACTCACTATTTAGACCTCGCAACCAGACTGAAAAAAAAAAATTCAAGTAGTTCTTAATAAAAAAAAGAATTTTTCTTCCTTCCGATTTTGTTTGCCCAAAAGACAGCTTTTTTTTTCTCTCGCTTTTGTCGAGTGATTACACCAATTCAATAAATGATCATCAAGCGGTTCTTATTCGAAGAACCCTTGCCTTTTGGTTAGCTTGAGACTCAATCATCGTGGCTCTAGTATGAATCTAAGGTTTTAATTGAACTAACTCATAGGATCACAACAAGATAATTTCTATTAGAAAACCACTATAAATTTTTATTTATTTTTTTACTAGTAAAAAAAAAAATAAATAAATAAAAATAGGGAAGAGAAAAGTCAAGAGGCCCCTAATGATCAACATAAGAGAAAGACAGATGAGCCAACTTGAGATTTTTTGGCATTATCATCACAAAGAAGAAATTCTGGATTTTTCTTATTTAATATCTTCAAGGCAAATTGATCCAATCCCGTGGCTCATGAAGTTTTGAACCTTTTTTTCTAATATCCGTTGAAAATTTGTGTGTTTCTGCTTGAGCCGTACGAGATGAAATTTTCATATACGGTTCTCGGAGGGGGAGTCGGGCTAGTTACCTATCTCAATAAAGTATATGATTGGTTTGAGGAACGTCTTGAGATTCAGGCAATTGCGGATGATATAACTAGTAAATATGTTCCTCCTCATGTCAATATATTTTATTGTTTAGGGGGAATTACACTTACTTGTTTTTTAGTACAGGTTGCTACTGGTTTTGCTATGACTTTTTACTACCGACCAACTGTTACAGAAGCTTTTTCCTCCGTTCAATATATAATGACGGAGGCCAACTTTGGTTGGTTAATTCGATCAGTTCATCGATGGTCAGCAAGTATGATGGTTCTAATGATGATCCTGCACGTATTTCGCGTGTATCTCACAGGTGGATTTAAAAAACCCCGTGAATTAACTTGGGTCACAGGTGTGGTTTTGGCTGTATTGACTGCATCATTTGGTGTAACTGGCTATTCTTTACCTTGGGATCAAATCGGTTATTGGGCAGTAAAAATTGTGACAGGTGTACCTGAAGCGATTCCGGTAATAGGATCCCCTTTAGTGGAGTTATTACGTGGAAGTGCTAGTGTGGGGCAATCCACTTTGACTCGTTTTTATAGTTTACATACCTTTGTACTGCCTCTGCTTACTGCCGTATTTATGTTAATGCACTTTCCAATGATACGTAAGCAAGGTATTTCTGGTCCTTTATAGGGAAGGCATATCATAGAAAATTC